TTGAAAAAGAAAGAAAAAATTCTTTCTTTTTGGTAACCCCGCCAAGAATGTAATAGGGTGTCTCCCGATTGTTTCACAGAAACAGAGACAGTAAGGCTTAGATGTGAGATAGAGGTATGTGATAGATAGTTATCGATCTTGATGGTATATTTTTCGGCCTTTTGCTTATGAAAGGCAACAAACAATAGGTCTTACTATTCCTACATATTCCATTAGTAAGATTCCCTTGAAACTTCCAAGGGGGTAACTGTGTATCTTGCTTGTGATTAATGCTTCCCAATTCTACCAGAAATCATATAGGAACTTGTTACGAGTGTATTCATTGGATTGGTTCATCAATAGCATTAGGTCAGAATCCCATTTTGACTCTGCACCATTGATTCCACTATTATTAATGATAAATAATGGAATAATTCCTTCATATTCATAGAGATAGGGGACATAATTCACATGGATATAGTAAGTCTCGCTTGGGCTGCTTTAATGGTAGTCTTTACATTTTCCCTTTCACTCGTAGTATGGGGAAGAAGTGGACTCTAGGGGTACTACTAATTGATAATTGAGTTGAGTAATCGAATTGTATCAATTGTTTAATAGATCATTCTGCGAAGCTACAAAAAAAATATACCCATTTCAAAAATTCTACCAGAATCCAGTAATATATGAATAAGAACCCTTCGATCAAACAAAGATTTCAATGATTTAATTCCCATGTTCGTATTTCCAAACTGAACACACATGATAGGAAATGGAAATTTTTTCCAACCGAATTCTTCCTAAATATTCTATTTCGATGAACCGGCCCTTACCAGAATTATGGATATTACAATGAGGAGCAACCAACCCCTATTTTTTTTTCCTTTTATATAATTTATATAATATATGCCTATACTATTCTTCCTACATTGATTGTTTCGATAGATCTCGGGATCCATATTGAAAATAATCAGAAACTTAGGAATTAGAAGAGTTGACGTTCGATTATTTCAGATTGATCGGAATCAATACAAATGGATGTAGCGAAGAAATAGAATTGGAGTGCTATTTACATGTAGACATATGTAGATACATATTATAGATTGATCCATATCAAGCACATATCTTTATACAACTTTATACAATACAATAATAGATAGTGTGGTAGAAAGGTTCATATAGTTCTTTCTACCATACTATCTCATATACTGCTGACTCCAATCCACTCATTTCATTTAAGACTTGGGATTTGAATTCCTTTCATTTCTTCAATCATTGATAAGAACTACAAGTTTCATTCAAATTAATCATTTTGACTGACTGTTTTTACGTAGATGATAAGTAAAAAAGCAGTAGGAACTAGAATGAACAGCGCAGTAGCAATAAATGCGAGAATATTGACTTCCATAATCTCATCGTTTTTTTTTGCTTTGCAATAACTCGGGATCTAATCCCATAGAGATAATAAGTCTTTCTCCTGAAAATTCCATGGGATGGATTGCATCCTGATGATACTGAATCGGATCAATATCATGAATAACAATATCTGATCTATCAAATCGGATTCATCGTCGAGAATTGAATAGTATAACATAGGAAGATCCTTTATCCATACCGAATCCAAAATGGGATTCCTGATTCAATCAAGAATCCCATTGAATTTCTCATTTCCACTCTTTCTTTTCTATAACCTACCGTCTTCCTTATACAATCATCTGATGAGGTATTATCTAACCGGTGTTCCATTGGTCACAGACCCAAACAGTAGGAGTGAAATGGAAAAAAGGATGAGTTAAGTTCTAAGCGAAGTTTTTGTGATGATCTAATCTTCTTGGGAGACAGAGAAGTGTGATAAAAATGGGTCCCGGTATAAAAAAAAGATCGAATATTCCGATAAATTCACTATTTTATTTATTGATTTTGTTCTTTCTTCGATGGGGTAAAATAGGAAGAAAAAAATCGATTCATTCCTTCCCTCCCTAGAACAAGACAAGAGAGGCGGATCTTTGTTTGATCTTTTATTATATTAGTATCCTCTTTCCTTGGATTGAGGACTGAGACACATACATCAAAAAGAAAGTATGCAATTCAAATGAGATAGAGAAATTGTTTTCAATTCGTAATTGAGGTTACACAAAATCGGAGTTAGAAAAGGGGGTAGGTTTCATCTGAAAAGTACTCTGTCGCTGTCGGGGTAACTATATTCTATATTAAGTTAATTGTGTATCGTACAATAAACGAATACAATTTGTGTATGTGTTCCCAGAAAACATATGGGTACTCTATTTCATTCCATTGATCAGGAGCAATCGAAAAAGCCAGACCAGTACAGTCTCTCTTGGAATCCTAAATATGGTGATACCACCGATCAATTCAATCTACATATGTCTCTCTCCCATCAATCGGTACTAGTTGAAGTAATTGAAATTACCGTATTTGTTCGATGAGAAATGCGAAACGAAAAACGAAAGAAATAAGGTCCACCGCTGAGAATTCAATTCTGCCCCTTGCCCCCCCTTCACAGAAAATGGAGAGATGAATTGATGGATTCATCGGATTCTAGGTCGGGACTGACGGGACTCGAACCCGCAGCTTCCGCCTTGACAGGGCGGTGCTCTGACCGATTGAACTACAATCCCAGGGAAATGAGTTATACAGCATACATATTCTCATACATATTCTTATAATTTCTTTATATTTCTAATTGCCGTGTTTTACCAGAAACACGAGTGATTGATATTCACATGGATATGAACTATAGTGAGAGTGACACGGATTACTAGTAATCCTGTGGTTATTGCCACATCGATTGATAAGATAATCAATCTTTCAATGAAAAAAAAAGGACTCTTTTTTTCTTTACTCCTTCTTCTATTTAAAGATTATTAATCTAGATCGTTAGAAAGATCAGAACGCGTGGGAACAAATGAACAAAGAAATAGGGATATAGCAGAAAAAATGGACTATTTATTCCTCTATATCAGGCATTTCTGGAGGACAAATTGGTTATATCATCCCCATGGATCGGCGAATTATTGGGCCGAGCTGGATTTGAACCAGCGTAGACATATCGCCAACGAATTTACAGTCCGTCCCCATTAACCGCTCGGGCATCGACCCAGGAAGAATCAATTCTAGGCTTATTGATAATCCATGATCAACTTCCTTTCGTAATACCCTACCCCCAGGGGAAGTCGAATCCCCGCTGCCTCCTTGAAAGAGAGATGTCCTGAACCGCTAGACGATAGGGGCATACCTGCCCGATCGCCATCATATTATGCTCATAGTATGAGCAGTTTTTTGGAATTGTCAATATAATATAATGTAATGGCATGACTAGATCCGAAGAATCTTTCTTGCTTCCACAATTACATAGAATTTTTGGATTGTTCATTCATGAACCATCATATATATATGACGAAGTATAGGATCCCCTCAGCGGGGATTTGTCCGACAAAAAAAAAGTCAAACCCCCTTTCTTCAATTTTCACTCATTGATTCGCTCATCGTTAAGACGAGATATGCCTCACTAACACTAAGCCAGGAAATTCAGAAATGATAGAATTTTTTTTTGATTGATTCAAAAAGGTGATGTAGAACTCGTAAATCTGGGAAGGGATTGACAAGTAATCGAAAAGATTCTTTTTTTTTTTATAAGAATTCAGTTCAGGGTACGAGTCGAATCCTTCATCACATGATTCGATGAAATATTTTGGATCTATGTCGGATTGGTACATGTATCAATCAAGTGAATCTCGCCTCGATGGGTCAATAAAAGCAAAGCAATTAGGAGCGAAACAATTCATTGCATTGATATTTCTCAAATATAAATAATCCTTTGATTTGACCCTAGAACTTCCTAGGTAAATCAAATGGCTTGTTCTTGAATGAGCCCCCTATGCATACATGTATATATGTACATATAGTCTATACATAGATACATGCAGTAGACTCATAGTGGTTAGTGGCCTCTTCATGAATTGAAGAAAATGGCCCTTTTAACTCAGTGGTAGAGTAACGCCATGGTAAGGCGTAAGTCATCGGTTCAAATCCGATAAAGGGCTTTTTCCACGAAGCTCCCGCCTTAGTCTTCATTTTTCATCGGAGAATAGAGATATTATTGATATTTGTAATAAAAAAAAAGGTAAACGGACCGCATAATGAGTTATCATTCTAATGAGTTATAGGTATAAAGTTGAACATTTGTTCATTATGATAATAAGGAATCCCACTTATTAGGAGGACTACTATGTCACTACAGGCTATACTCCTCCTCATGTTTCATTATTTATATTTTTGGTCCCGGGACATGGATATTCGAGATAATACCCAATCTCAATTATGAATCGACAAACCCAAGTTTTACTACTTCTCCATTGTTCCAATTAAATCCATCGGAAAAATTAGAAATCAAGAAAAGAAAAAGTAAGTGGACCTGACCCATTGAATCATGACTATATCAGCTATTCTGATATTCAAATTGGATAGAGATAAAATTGTAGAAGCGGACCCTTTTTTTTATTTCCTTGGACCACGCAAGAATTTGTCGATATTTCCGATTGAATCTTCTTGTTCCTGGATGCTCCATAGGAATAAATCGCTATTCCCTTCCTCCACAGAGAAACCATTTCTTCCGAGTCACAAGAGCAATATATTTTTCAATATCTTTCTTTGATTCCAGAAAAAGATCAGTTTATATCTATATAGGATTTCGATATAGATATCAGATCATGGCTTCATGTACCAAATATTTCCATATTGATGCAGGAGAGCGAATGCGAGAAAGGGACTTTCATTTAAGTCTCCTATTATTTAATATTTAATTTAGGGACATGGACAAAAAAATAGGGAATTTTCCTTTTTTTTTCTGCCGGATAAAGGTAAAGTAAAGAGGGAAATATTCGAAGTTTATTTTTTTTTGGTTCGACCCGTGAAAAGATATACTCTGGAATTTTCGATTCATTCGAAAGAAATATAATAAAGAAGACAATAACAAACAAAAAATAATCCAAAAAAAAGGAAAG